TTGGACCTTTAATTGAGTAACATCTCTTTTTTTTAATTGACCTCCTCCTTAATCTCCAGGAGGTCAAATTCAGGTTGCAGTTCAAGTTAGTGAAGTTATTTTATTGTGATTCAACATTAAAAGAACAGAATCACGCTCTGTAGGATTTGAACCTACGACATCGGGTTTTGGAGACCCACGTTCTACCGAACTGAACTAAGAGCGCTTTATTATGATGGGAGATACGGATGTCAAGAAAAGGATTCTTTTTGTACCCCCAATACATCTTGTATGTATAGTATCATAAAATGGTAGATTGTGTCCAATTTTAATCGATCTCAATTGACCCCTCGTTACTGTCCATAGGAGAAGTGATAAGTAGGGATGACAGGATTTGAACCCGTGACATTTTGTACCCAAAACAAACGCGCTACCAAGCTGCGCTACATCCCTTTCATTTGTTGTACAGTGCCATTGTAGGGAATCCATGTTTTGTTTTCCACATCACAATTTCCTCTATCTAAATAGAATTTATTTTGCCATTTCTTCTTTTTGGTTTTTTGGTTTCATTCTCATAAAGAATTCTATACATACCTAACGTATAAACGTATAAAGGAATGAATATTTATCAGTAGTGCTCAGGAAGGAGGGTTCATCTTTTTCTGTTTTAGGGACAGGTAGATTTCATCTACCGGATCGTTGTATATATCCATTTTGGGTAGAGATTCCCCGTACAAATGATCTTTAACTACATATGCATCTGATCATATATGTATTACAATATACAATAAAGTCAATAAAGTTAAAGAAAAAGAAGGAGGATTTTCAATGCGAGATATAAAAACATATCTCTCCACGGCACCTGTGCTAACTACTCTATGGTTCGGGTCTTTGGCGGGTCTATTGATAGAGATCAATCGTTTATTCCCAGATGCGTTGACATTCCCCTTTTTTTCATTCTAGTTATTGACATGGGAAGGGATCAAGAAGATTAGAGATACAATAAATTCTCTGTGACTAACCCCCCCCCTTTTTTTCGGTTCTTTAGGATAGGAAAGAAAGAGTAAAGAATAAAAGTGGATTGAATCTCATTGAAACTCGGGTTCGGGTTAATATAGGGAGAACAGAAATGGAAATGTGGGTCGAGGGCAGGCTGTTCAAGATCATACAAGATACTAAATGAAATACTGGGATTGGGAATAATTGATAGTTAGAAATATTTGTATTACTTAATAATTTGATTACTCTATTGATTGCAACGAAATCTTTCATAATTGAATTGGATTTCGAGTTAGCAACTTCTCGTCTATTTATTTTTCATTCCTTTCTTCTTCGCTTCGGTTCGAATCGAAAATAGAAGAATTGAGTGAATTCAAAATCCAAAGGAGGTTCATGGCTAAGGGTAAAGATGTCAGAGTAGTAGTTATTTTGGAATGTACCAGCTGTGTCCGAAATGGTTTGAATAAAGAATCGCGGGGCATTTCCAGATATATTACTCAAAAGAATCGACACAATACACCTAGTCAATTGGACTTGAAAAAATTCTGCCCTTATTGTTACAAACATACGATTCATGGGGAGATAAAGAAATAAATCGAACGGAACGCGTGTGCCACTCTTCCAAGGAAGAGGAAGAAATTACATATACATATATAATATATACAAATCCAGTCCTATTTTGGTCGGATCCGAAATGAATGTGAAGAAATAGGATTTTAGAAATAAGAAATAAACCATGGATAAATCCAAGCGGCCCTTTCATAAATCCAAGCGATCTTTTCATAGGCGTTTGCCCCCAATTGGATCGGGGGATCGAATTGATTATAGAAACATGAGTTTAATTAATCAATTTATTAGTGAACAAGGAAAAATATTATCTAGACGAGTGAATAGATTAACCTTGAAACAACAACGATTAATTACTATTGCTATAAAACAAGCTCGTATTTTATCTTCGTTACCTTTTCTTAATAATGAGAAACAGTTTGAGAGAACCGGGTCGATCCCTAGAACTACTGGTCCTAGAACCAGAAATAAATAAGCCTATTCCTCAATCGAATCAAAACTCTAATTCGAACTCAGATTGAAGTTTTGTTCGAAAAAGCCGAGAGATTGTCGCGCCGTAATGTAATAATAAAAAAAAGAATGGGGGAAGAATAAATCTTTTTTTTATTGAAACGTGTTCGTTCATTCCTACTACTTATCTTATCATACGAATTTCTACTATACCCTCCCGGAGTTCATTCTCCGGGGAACTCCGTTTAAAGTATTCCAGTGAATTCCTTCCAATCTCCTTATTTGATGATCGCATTGGAAATCGTGTCAAGACAATTCCTATTTGATATGGCTATTTGTGCAGGTATTTTACGATTAAGAAGCAACTGCCTCTTGTACAGATCAAGTATTAATCGACTATAACTATGGGATCCCCTATTCTCACGAGTTACTGCATTTATCCGAGTGATCCACAAACGACGAAAACTTCTCTTTCGCCTGCCTCTATCCCGATGAGTGGAAACCAAAGCTCTCATTTTCTGTTGAGTAGTAGTTCGAGTAAGTCTTGAATGAGCCCCTCGAAAGGTTGCTGCAAATAAACGAATTTTTGTTCTACGTCTCCGAGCTATATATCTTCGTCTAACTCTGGTCATTGAATCAAAAGAAACTTTGATGAATAACTAATTGATTTCTTTTCTTTCAGTCATTCTTTTCCCCTCTCCTGGTTTATTAATAACAAAACGGATTCTTCCGATGTATAAAATGAAAATACAAATTCCAATGGCTTTTGCTACTATAACCTTCCCAACCACGATTTTTTTATTTCTTCCAGGCATTTCACCTCAAAAAAAAAAGAAATTGTACCGATATTAGGTATAAAATAAATCGTAAATGGACAAATAGTGGCTTCCATCGTTTCTATGGTTACTTCTTAAACGGCGAGGTCCTCTCTATACACCGGAGCCCCTTTCCTCATTTAATCAATGTTATTGGTAACTTGTACAGTTCACGCTCTTTGGCTCTACCGATGAATTATCGAGTAATAGGTCTTTTTTCAATGGGATCTATCCATACAGTGACGGCATTTAATTATGAAGGTTGAATAGGTAGCTGACCCTGTTAGTCCGTTCTTGCAAGAGTAGGAGCATAATCTTTCTGCTTCTTAAATATCATTCCCCCGCTTAATGGATAACCATTTGCTACCAATGGGAATTGCTTTTCATCTCAAATCGAGGTGATTGGATTTGCACCAATGGAAACCATAAATTCCGTACAAATAGGGGTATACGAGAGATCTTTATTTTTCGATAGTGAATGGAGTTCTTCCATTCTATTCATTGGTACGAGTCATTGATACTGTAAAAATCGTCTCATTTGTTCTAGCTCATGATCCGAACGAGTCGCACATACACCCTAGTACATGTTCCTCGACGCTGAGGACATCCTCGAAGAGCGGGGGATTTCGTGACATTTCTGATTGGCTGTCTTGTGTTTCTAATAAGTTGTTTAATAGTTGGCATGCTGAATCATATACAGAATGGGCTGGTTTAGATCGATCCTAACCGGATGATTATGAATTACTTCCATTTCATATTTTACCCAGGTAAGAAGATAAAAGATCAAATAAGGGTTCATTCAAATTATGATTCGAAATGGAATCAAAGATTTATGCAAAATCCCCGGTATTTTCGATCGCTACAAGATCAACAATGCCATAATCTTGGGCTTCTGTTGCTGACATAAAAACATCCCTTTCCATGTCTTCGGATACAACCCATAAAGGATTGCCCGTTCTTTGTACATAAACCCTTGTGAGGGTTTCGCGGAGTTTCAGTAGTTCTTCCGCTTCCAGGATAAATTCTCCTGTGGGTGCCTCATAAAAAGAACTAGCAGGTTGATGGATCATAACCCTGATGATATAACATAATGAACGATTCCTCTATCTCGCATGGTTGGGCGAAGGGAGGGGATAAAGAATAACAAGCAGGGAGAAAAAGATAGAATTGAACAACCGTACAGGCATCTTTTGTGCATACGGCTCTGTAATGGAATTTTTTTTCTCTTTTTTCATCGAAGAAAGAGACAAGTCGAATCTATCAGACCCAGATCGTTGAATGATCCATTTACCATCCTTCCTTTCGGAGTAATCAAAAAATACTATGATGGTTCCGTTGCTTTATATATTTATCTCGTCTGTGATTCAGCAATCCCAAAGTTTCTTTCTGATCCGATCAAATAAAAATAAGTAAAAAATGATCTTTTTTTTTTTATTTTCACACTCTTTCATAACATAAATATTGGAAAGAGACTTCTGATGTGGAAGCAAAAAGGTTTGTGACGCTGAAATGGACCCCGATACATAAGATCAAGTCGGAAATAACCTTTCTTTCATACTACTATCTCGATACATAATCTCATATTATGAAAAAATAATAATAGTTTGCTCATATCGAACTTGAAATGCCATGCTATTATTACTTAATATTATTATTATTTTATTCATATTCCATATGACGAAGGCATAGTCTTTTTTTCTCTCAAATAAAAAAACTCATTGGCGCCAAGCGTGAGGGAATGCTAGACGTTTGGTAATTTCTCCTCCAACCAGGATGAAAGATCCCATTGAAGCGGCTAATCCCATGCATATTGTATGTACATCTGGTGGCACAAATTGCATAGTATCATAAATAGCTATTCCTGGGATTACCCATCCGCCGGGAGAATTTATAAACAAATACAGATCTCTGGTATCATCCTCTATACTGAGATATACCATGAGACCAACAAGTTGATTCGAGATCTCGCTATCAACTTCTTGGCCTAAAAAAAGTAATCTTTCTCGATGAAGTCGGTTGATTAGGACAAAATTCTATTCCTTAGGAACCGTACACGCACCTTTGGGTGCATACGGTTCAAAAAATCAAAATTGAGAAAAAAAAAAAAAGAAATTGTCGATTCCAGCCCTATTTCTTTTTTCGTAGCGGGCTTTTTCTTCCATTTTTTAAGAAACATGAGTTTTGACTTGCTTCCCTATAAAATCAAAAAAGAATTTACTAAACTTATCGAGCTAACCCCTCATTGATGTATTGTTTCATCGAGATCTAAATCACGATGTAATTTTCTTGTTCCCGAATGGGCCTCTTCCACTCTTTTAGGTTTATGCTCTACTCCGGGTAAAGATCTGCCCGAATTCGATTTGCACATATAGGACAAACGATCCCAGTACCGCTTCTTTTTGCTATGCCTTCTTTTTTTTTTTCAATTTGTTTCATTTTCATGCCTTCCACAAAATATTCGATGTATTCATCATATTATTCCATTAATTGGCAATTTGAGATCACTCATATGGTATAAAGGAATCATTTCTGATAGGGTGGTAATCATACATGGATTACCTTGGTATTTTCTGAACGGAGCCTGTATACTTCATTTTATTGGTCCAAGCCAACCATAAATTCTTTTAATTGAGAATATTGATCCTCCAACCAAATAAATTGATCTAATTGCACTTCACGCTTCGAATTATTGATGGTTCAATCAATCTTTCTTGGGCGAAACAGAGGATATCTCGATCGGGGGAGAGAACGGGGAAATCCCATATGACCCAATATGTCTGACAAGTCACACTATACGTCAACCCAAACTGCATCTTCCTCTCCAGGACTCCGAAAAGGGACTTTTGGAACACCAATGGGCATTAAATGAAAGAAAAATGAAGTATTCTATTTCACTTTGATGTGGAAACGTAACAAACAATGGTTTATTGTCTTCATAATATTGTCGTTTATCGTATTTTATCGATAGATTGGAAGATTCATAGAGGAAGACGGAATAAAGGAAAATTCTTACGAACGGATCGTTCGAATGAGAAACAAGTATCTATACATTCGCTCACAAAAAATAGGATTAATCCCCCCATTGCGTATTGGTACTTATTGGGTATAGAATAGATCTGCTTCTCTTTGTTCCTACGAACAGAATTGTTCAATTATTACTAACGGAACAGAATAAATATTAACCCTTGTTTCGAGATAATCCAATGAAAAGGTGAGGTCCATAGCATAGTTATTTCCAATGTGATAAAGTTACATAGTATCTATTTTTTCTTTGAGAAAGGGGTATTTCCATGGGTTTGCCTTGGTATCGTGTTCATACCGTCGTATTGAATGATCCCGGTCGGCTGCTTTCTGTCCATATAATGCATACAGCTCTAGTTTCCGGTTGGGCCGGTTCGATGGCTCTATACGAATTAGCAGTTTTTGATCCTTCTGACCCCGTTCTTGATCCAATGTGGAGACAGGGTATGTTCGTTATACCCTTCATGACTCGTTTAGGAATAAACAATTCATGGGGCGGTTGGAGTATTACAGGAGGAACTATAACGAATCCGGGTATTTGGAGTTACGAAGGTGTGGCCGGGGCACATATTGTGTTTTCTGGCTTGTGCTTCTTAGCAGCTATCTGGCATTGGGTGTATTGGGACCTAGAAATATTCTGTGATGAACGTACGGGAAAACCCTCTTTGGATTTGCCCAAGATTTTTGGAATTCATTTATTTCTCTCAGGGGTGGCTTGCTTTGGGTTTGGCGCATTTCATGTAACAGGCTTGTATGGTCCTGGAATATGGGTATCCGATCCTTATGGCCTAACCGGAAAAGTACAATCTGTAAACCCAGCGTGGGGTGCGGAAGGTTTTGATCCCTTTGTTCCGGGAGGAATAGCCTCTCATCATATTGCAGCAGGTACATTGGGTATCTTAGCAGGTCTATTCCATCTTAGTGTCCGCCCACCCCAACGTCTATACAAAGGATTACGTATGGGCAATATTGAAACTGTCCTTTCCAGTAGTATCGCTGCTGTCTTTTTTGCAGCTTTCGTTGTTGCTGGAACTATGTGGTATGGTTCAGCAACTACCCCGATCGAATTATTTGGTCCCACTCGTTATCAGTGGGATCAGGGATACTTCCAGCAAGAAATATATCGAAGAGTTGGCGCCAGTCTAGCCGAAAATCTGAGTTTATCGGAAGCTTGGTCTAAAATTCCCGAAAAATTAGCTTTTTATGATTACATCGGTAATAATCCGGCGAAAGGTGGATTATTCCGGGCAGGCTCAATGGACAACGGGGATGGGATAGCTGTTGGGTGGTTAGGACACCCTATCTTTAGAGATAAAGAAGGGCATGAACTTTTTGTACGCCGTATGCCTACTTTTTTTGAAACATTTCCAGTCGTTTTGGTGGACGGAGACGGAATTGTGAGAGCCGACGTTCCTTTTAGAAGAGCAGAATCGAAGTATAGTGTCGAACAAGTGGGTGTAACTGTTGAGTTCTATGGTGGCGAACTCAATGGAGTCAGCTATAGCGATCCTGCTACTGTGAAAAAATATGCTAGACGTGCCCAATTGGGTGAAATTTTTGAATTAGATCGTGCTACTTTGAAATCCGATGGTGTTTTTCGGAGCAGTCCAAGGGGTTGGTTCACTTTTGGACATGCTACGTTTGCTTTGCTCTTCTTTTTCGGACACATTTGGCATGGCGCTCGAACCTTGTTCAGAGATGTTTTTGCTGGGATTGACCCAGATTTGGATGCTCAAGTGGAATTTGGAGCATTCCAAAAACTTGGAGATCCAACTACAAGGAGACAGGCAGTCTGATACAACATTGCTCCGGTATCTTTCGCCTCTATATTTGATTTTTTTGATTTGACATAAGGTACCGCAGAAATTTTGATTTGAATCATCGCCTTTCTTTGCTCTTGTCCTTTCTTTATCTGGGAAATAATCCTAAATGAACAGGTGTGGAAGCTATAATTGTAAACAACGATCGAATCTATGGAAGCATTGGTTTATACATTCCTCTTAGTCTCGACTTTAGGGATAATCTTTTTCGCTATATTTTTTCGAGAACCGCCTAAGGTCCCGACTAAAAAGATGAAATGATTTTTCATTATCTTAATTGAAGTAATGAGTCCCCCATATGGGGGACTCATTACTTCAATTAGTCTCCGTGTTCCTCGAATGGATCTCTTAGTTGTTGAGAGGGTTGCCCAAAAGCGGTATATAAGGCGTACCCTGTAAAGCTTACAAGTGAACCAGATATGGAGATGGCGACTAAGGTTGCTGTTTCCATTATTAGAGAATTTCAAGACCACGATGGATCTATGCTACGATAAGATCGTTTATTTACAACGGAATAGTATACAAAGTCAACAGATCTCAACCAATGCAATAGTATTTATGGCTACACAAACCGTTGAGGGTAGTGCTAGATCTGGGCCAAGACGAACTATTACAGGGGATTTATTGAAACCATTGAATTCAGAATATGGTAAAGTGGCTCCTGGATGGGGAACCACCCCATTTATGGGTGTCGCAATGGCTCTATTTGCGATATTCCTATCTATTATTTTAGAGATTTATAATTCTTCCGTTTTACTGGATGGAATTTCAATGAATTAGGTCCATAAGAACCAGAAACCCTAGCTTTTCAATCAAAAATGAATCACTTAGGACTCAGATTTATAGTCCATTCTGGTAGTTTGACCGTGGAATTCCGTTGTTTCGGTATTTCCGGAATATGAGTGTGCGACTTGTTATAATTGATCCTATTGATAGTACAGAGAATGGGTCTGTCATCTCGACAGAGATGGTTCTGCCTCGTCGGATATTCATCCTAGTATCTGGAGCACGGAATATATGGAATAGATCAAGAAATATTTGAACTATGATTCATACCTACTATTCAGACCTCGTGACTGGACTTCAAAAAATTTTCAAACAAAGAGGTATTTGATAAATTGAACGATTTTTCTTCCTTTAGAATCATGCTTATTTTGACCGAAGGACAAATCTTTCTCTGGATTTTTAGTCATTACATCTATGAATAAGTGATGATCAAATAGTTCTTACTCATAGAACCCTTGGTCTTAGTTTTTGGGTTTTATTGAATCATCGTGGTTCTAGTATGAATCTGAGGTTTCAATCGATTCATAGGGTCTCAACAAGAGAATTCCTATCAAAAAAAAAATAGTAAACAATAGTCAATCTGCATTACGCACAAACAAAAACAACAAATCAAATAACAAATAAATAGGGGAATAGAAGATTCAAGAGGCCTGTAACGATCAACATAAAGACAGATGAGCTAACTTGATATTTTGGCATTCTCATCACAACAAAGAAGAGAGTTCGGATTTTGGTCCCTTCGTATCTTCAGAGACGATTGAATCAAGTGGATAAATAAGAAATTTCAAATTTTCTATTACATATCCATTGTAATCAGTATTTGGGTGTTTCTGCTTGAGCCGTACGAGATGAAATTCTCATATACGGTTCTCAGAGGGGGAGTCCCCTTGGTTTACCTATCTCAATAAAGTATATGATTGGTTCGAGGAGCGTCTCGAGATTCAGGCGATTGCAGATGATATAACTAGTAAATATGTTCCTCCTCATGTCAATATATTTTATTGTCTAGGAGGGATCACACTTACTTGTTTTTTAGTACAAGTAGCTACGGGTTTTGCTATGACTTTTTACTATCGTCCGACCGTTACGGAGGCTTTTGCCTCTGTTCAATACATAATGACTGAAGCCAACTTTGGTTGGTTAATCCGATCAGTTCATCGATGGTCAGCAAGTATGATGGTCCTAATGATGATCCTACACGTATTTCGTGTGTATCTCACGGGCGGATTTAAAAAACCTCGCGAATTGACTTGGGTTACGGGTGTGGTTCTGGCTGTATTGACTGCATCGTTTGGTGTAACTGGTTATTCCTTACCCCGGGACCAAATCGGTTATTGGGCAGTAAAAATCGTGACAGGCGTACCTGAAGCTATTCCCGTAATAGGATCACCTTTAGTAGAGTTATTGCGTGGAAGTGCTAGTGTGGGTCAATCTACCTTGACCCGTTTTTATAGTTTACACACTTTTGTATTACCTCTTCTTACTGCCGTATTTATGTTAATGCATTTTCCAATGATACGTAAGCAAGGTATTTCAGGTCCTTTATAGAGAAGACAGATCATA